AGATATAGGATCTATAAGGCAGCAATTATTTATAAGTACATTTTGTGCAACAGCCCTTCCTATCTGATAGAAAAGGATCCCATGATCCGGAACCGGTCTTAGATGGGCTCGCAACTCCCAAGTTTGTCTATGAAGAGCGAATCTAATTGTATTAGTGTCTATAATTGATTTCTTCTGTGTAATACTAATCGATAGGGCCTCATTGGTAATTGCTACAAGATCTCGTGCATTGTAACCCATGGCTATGGACCCGAATCCATTAGTATGGAACATTTTCTTTTCCAAGTGAAATCCCCTAGTATATGAAAGGGTGAAAACGTGCTTTCGTTGTTGTGGAATAAGAAGCCTTCGTATCTTAATGCATGTATTTAATTTATTCGGAGCTATTAGAGCGGGATCCACTTTTTGGGGAATATGAGTCGAAGCAATAACAAGAATATCTCTAGTGGACCGTCTTTCACAATCCCCGGAGAGATAGTTCAATAATAAACCGAGGGACTCCGACTCATCCACATACAGATCATGAATGTTTGGAATCCATACTATGCAAGGAGACATTGTTCTTGCCAATTCGAATTGCAAGTTGATAGAAGCTAGGTCTATTTCCAACTCGATGATATACCTAAGCATCTTATCATCCACCGTATACTCCTCCCTCAGCTCCGGGTCCGAGTCCAAGTTCGAATAAATAGAGTCGCGATCATCAATATCGTCCACATCTTTAAGCGCACCCATATAGTCCTTAGCAGGATCGCTATCATCATCAATACCATCAATATCCACATCATCAAGCGCTTCCATATAGTCCTCAGGATCGAGATCATCAATAACTATTTTCAAATCCAGCTTGTTCAGAAATACCGTAATGAAAGGAAGATAGGAGTTTGTCGCTAGGGATTTGACCAAATAGGATCGTCCAGTTCCTATAGGACCTATCACTAAAATACCCCTAGAGGGGGATAGGGCTAGGCGGAACGAAAAGGTTTTTTGTTTTCCATGAGATGGGAAATGAAAACTATTAGCCCCACACGAGGTTTGTGAATAAGTGATTGTCTGATAATGAGCAAGGAATATCCGTCTTTCTGCTAAACAGGATGTATTGAACTCATAATTCATTAGATCCTTTTGATGAATGTCAACTACGTATCGTAAGTAAATTGCTCCCGCTTGTTCAAACATTTGATAACCATAGTCACTCTTTACTAAATGATCAATATGAGTCAGACTCCATAGAATTTTATCAATCCCTTTTTCTGGCCTTAAGGTGGAGAAATGAAACGAGTAAACTCTCTCTTTAGCCAAAAACCAATCACAGGTCTCGATCCAGGATTCTATTTCATCATGAGTCTGAAACCTGTGTCCTTTTCTTATCCATGAATAGATCTCTTTACTTGTATGACTTAGATGTCTCGTATTTCTCGAAAAAGTGATTCGATTGATGGGATTTGGTATGATACTTATGAGATCGATGAGATTGAAAAATATCTTCTGTATAAATTTGACCCCATAAGCGGGACCACCACCAAATAGCGCAAAACCCAGTATTTCTGCTAGAAAATCTTCTAATTGTTCCCGAGCAACTAGAAAGAGATTCTTTAACCAGAAAGAATTCGGTTCAGGTTTAGGATACCCATCCACAAGTTTGTACACCCCAATCATGTATGATGGAATCGTCAAAGATTTGATCCTCTCGAACTCTGTCTGTAACTCACTAGAGTCTAGGGAAACTGAGAAAAGAAGTACCTGAACGAGACATCCAGCAAGAAGAAGAAGTAAAAGGCTTGAATAGAGGAACTCCCGAACATTTGGCGAGCTCAGATGTGTCGATATCAACGGTGACTCATTATTTCGATGAATCATTTCTTCGACCCGAAGAAGCCTACGGAAACACTTCCACGAAATATCACTTGAAATCTCACTTATCGGTGCCCACAATCCCCACAATTTTAGCTTAAGAGCTCGCCATTTTAGCTTAAGAATTCGCCATCCTGATCTGTGCATAATATAATGAAAATTGGATACAAATTTGTGACTGCTACTTAGCATCGGCAATAGGTCTGAAAAAGCATCTAAAAATATCAAATTTAGATATTTGTACCCTGTCGAAGTAAAGAACCATGGCATATATGTTTGGAATAGATTCCATTTTGAGAGAGTTGAAAAAGCACTATCTCGTTGAAAGGTTTGCCCTTTCTCAACGCCTTTCTTTAGCCAATTTCGCCAAAGACGCAATTTTTTACTCGTTTCGGATGGTAAATATTTCTCAGAACGTGGAGTGTGAATCAAACCCATGTTTGAATTGAAATTCAGATACTGATGCAAGTTCTTCCTTTCTGAATCAGATAGATTCATATCTGAAAGAGGTTGACAATAAGTTCTTTCCAAATTGACTATTTCTTCCTCTGTTAGAGGTGTTCCAGAAATGTCTGCGATCGAGTAAATAGTTCTACGAACGAATAGATCGGATCGAATTGGAAAATGGAAAGATTTGTACAAGTTA